ATTTGTTTAAATCTTTATTTTGAGCCATACAACGTCGATTAACTCTATTTCGCCATTTTTGTGGTACTAATCTAGACCATCTAATCTGAGATAAATCGTATTGATAATGACCCCTTAACCAGTTTTTCCAGTGATTCATTCCAGAATTCCGAAGTTTCTTATGTCTTAATTCGGAATGAGATATTCCTTGTGCTCCAAAATAATCCTTTATTTCATTCTTAAGAAAAAGAGATGTTCCGTGATATTGAAGAACAGATCTTAACTTATACAAGTTAATAACTTGGGTTTGTGATAATTTGTAAAACACATATGCTTGTGACAAGGAGGATAAGTCACAAAAAATCTGTGAATTCTTATTACTATTTCGAATATTAGAAAGTGACTTTATAAAGTGAATTGTATTTTTATTTGTTTTATCAATTCTTTCTTGATTTGCTTCATTATTGTAAATGTATTTATCAATAAGTTTTTTTGTTGATTCAAGAAAAAGCTGTGCATTGATTCTTGGAATATTAATGATACATCGAAGGATATCTATGTATATCCTTTCAATGAAAAATTGTATAAAATAATGCGATTTACGAATTAATCGAGTATTTCTTCTTTTTAATATCTGCCAAATATTTTTTTGGGATTCTAATCTTTTAGCATTATGACTTTTTTTGTTAGGACTAATATTAATCTCTGGAGTTAGAAATTCCTTTGTCTTTTCTTTTGTAATTTTTTCTATTTGATTTCTGATTGTTCTTGTTCTATCAGTCAGATCTTTCATTTTTTTTTCTGTCAGTGAATAATTTGTCCAATCCATAGATCGAATTTGAATAGATGATTCATGAATCATCTGATTACTATTACTGATTATCAAATCCTTTTCTTTTTTAGTTTCACTCGATTCATATACTTCTCTCAATCCAAATAATAGAATTGGATTTTTTTTTGAGAGTTCTTTTATTCTTGTTTTTATAAATAGAATGCTTTTGATAACCCATTCTTTTGTTTCGTTTGCGATCGTTAGAAACACATTTGTTCTTTCTTTTAAAACTCTTAGAACTAGAAAACAATTCTTTTTCAATTTTCTAATTTTTTTTCCAAGTTCTTTAAAAATAGGTTCAAAAAAGGAAGGTAGTTTTCGGGGAGAACCAAAAGGTAGTTCAGCTTCCATTCCCCAAACTGTTAAAAAACAAAAATCATCTTTTTGCCCTTTCTTTTTCATTGGATCTCTATGAGGAGATTGTAGCTTAGATATGTGCCAAGGTTTCAGACAGAAAGGAAATAGGATCTTTATCTGAATACCGTCTGTTAACCAGTTTTTCGGAAATTCTGTTTCTGATAATTGAACACCATTATAGGTGCATTTAACATACATTTCTCTATTCCAATCCTTTAAATCTTCGGACCACTCGGGAAATTGAAATAATAACATACGGCCGATATTTTTAGATATTATCAATGAAGGTAATATAACATATTTTCTAAGAATTGATTGAGTTACTAATACGGAACCCCTTATTACTTGAGCAAATACAATGCTATCCCAGGCTTCCGCTATTTCTATTCGTGTTTTCTCTTCTCTTTTGTCCTCTTCATTTTTGTCCTCCTCTTTTTTATCCCTTTCTTTTGTCTCTTCCTTCGCATAATCCGAAATTGGAAATTCTGTGTTTTTCCCCATCCAATTTCTAAAAATGAGTTTCATCAGTCCGGAAATATCAAAAGAAAAAAAGGGTGGTTTGTCTATTCTGTCCAAAAAAAGGGGGGAATGTATATTTGCTTGAAATAGTTCTAAAATAGTTGTTTTACGTCTTTGAGCGCGCATGGAGCCTTTGATTATGTCTCGACGAAAATCCGATTGTTGCGAATAACGTATTAAAGCCACTTCGTCTGCTTGATCAGGATTATTAGTCTCTTTGGTATTAGTATAAGTATCGGTATTCTGTTGATTATCAGTAAAAATCACTACACGTTTGGCTTTTCTTGAACGAATCTGATGATCCTCCGCCATGTCTTCTTCATTTTCTCTCTCCTGTTGTTCTAAATCGTCGATTAATTTGTATGACCATCGAGGGATTTTTTTACTGATTTCTTTTATTCCAATAAATTTTTTTCTAATTGTTTGATCGTTGGGATCAGTTATAACTGCATCGAATAAAAATTTTAAAAACTTTGCTTGATCTTTTGAATCAATTCTTCCTTGTTCTGGAAATAAAAAAAGCCCTTTCAAATTGAAATTCGATGTTGATTCTCCAGAAAATTCACTAATTAAGTTCAAGAAATGACCAATTTCTGTTGATAATGATTTTCTATCAAACTTATCTATTTTCTGTTCAAATTCTGGATAATCAGTAACAAGAAGGATACTATGGATTTTATTTATCCAAACAGTTTCTATGGAATTTTCTATGGAAGTTTCACTTATGATTGAAGGTGCAAAAAAATTTTTGATTGTTCCACGATAGGGCCCATTCAAGAAAGGATCATATTTTTTAGGCAAGTATTCTTTTTG